AAATGGACCGGCCCATACATAGTATGAACTCAAAATTACAGAATTAATAACCAACTCATCGCTTCACATTATCTAGATCTAAACAACCAGTCAAGATATGATATATTGGTCATATCATTGTAGCAACTGAAATCTTTTTTGCATAAACACAAAAAAAAACCAAACCAATCTGATTATGAGTTTGGGAAGCGAAATCTAGAATGATGTGGATAAATGGAAGAAGGGTGAGAGAAAGAGATAAAAAGAACGCCAATGATATATGATTCCAATATAATATGTAAGGTCTATGAATCATTTCATAAAAAGCAATGTAATAAAGCATCAAACTAATTCCTCCCGAATTAAATGAATATGTTCATAGAAAAAAAATCAAGAGCCTAGAGCCAATAAAGACTGAGAAGATTGACTCAAGAACAGGAGCTCCATTGTATAATTCAGACCTAACCATTAATTGAGAAGCGATGGGAACGACGGAAACCTGTGAATACAGAAGATTCTATTAAAAACGAATCCTAATGATTCATTGAGTGGGATGGCGGAACAAACCAGGTATCAATTCATTTGTTCTGAAAGATCGTGGGCTAACCTTACAATTGAAATAGATATTGAAAGAGTAAATGTTCGCCCGCGAAAGCTTTATTTTACCGAATTGCTCTATTTTTTGAGCGATCCGATATGATAAAGACAAAACAAAATAAAGATTCGTTATAGCCTTATATATTATTATATTATAAATAAATTATAAATAAAAAATTACATTATCTAGAAATATATGTTTAGCTATATATCCAAAAGCTATATATAAACAAGATATAAAAATTTCTAATAGAAATAGATTAGATGAAAATTAGATGAAATATCAAAGAATCCCACGATTCAGTGTATTATTCAAAAAAATTGAATTTTATCTTAACTAAATTTTTTTGAATCATTTCATTCGCGAGGAGCTGGATGAGAAGAAACTCTCATGTCCGGTTCTGGAGTAGAGATGGAATTTTAAAAAGACCCATCCACTATAACCCCAAAAGAACCAGATTCCGTAAACAACATAGAGGAAGAATGAAGGGAATATCTTATCGAGGTAATCGTATTTGTTTCGGTAGATACGCTCTTCAAGCACTTGAACCTGCTTGGATCACATCTAGACAAATAGAAGCGGGGCGACGAGCAATGACACGAAACGTACGCCGTGGTGGAAAAATATGGGTACGTATATTTCCAGACAAACCAGTTACAGTAAGACCTACAGAAACACGTATGGGTTCGGGGAAAGGATCCCCCGAATATTGGGTAGCTGTCGTTAAACCAGGTAGAATACTTTATGAAATGGGCGGAGTAGCAGAAAATATAGCTAGAAAAGCTATTTCAATAGCGGCGTCCAAAATGCCTATACGAACTCAATTCATTATTTCGGGATAGGAATAAAAGAAAAAGAGGTCTTTGGGATGAAAAAAAATTGCAGGTTTCTTTTTTTGATTTTGGACAAACAATATTTCTTTTTTTTTCCTTCGTTCTTTGCATTGAAAAATCGAATAAAAAAATGATATGATTCAACCCCAGACCCATTTGAATGTAGCGGACAACAGCGGGGCCCGAGAATTGATGTGTATTCGAATCATAGGAACTAGTAATCGCCGATACGCTCATATTGGTGACGTTATTGTTGCTGTGATCAAAGAAGTAGTACCAAATATGCCTCTAGAAAGATCAGAAGTAATCAGAGCTGTAATTGTACGTACCTGTAAAGAACTCAAACGTGACAACGGTATGATAATACGATATGATGACAATGCTGCAGTTATTATTGATCAAGAAGGAAACCCAAAAGGAACTCGAATTTTTGGTGCGATCGTCCGGGAATTGAGACAGTTAAATTTTACTAAAATAGTTTCCTTAGCCCCTGAGGTATTATAAGACGAGACCATGATATAGTTATAGTAAGCGAATGAAATAGATTAATTAGTAGATTGTGTTTCACGCATATACCTTTAATTTAATATTTAATAGAATTCATAAATAAAAAAATAAAAAAGAGCATGTTGATTATATCAAAATTAGCAGGCACCAATAATTTTAGTTCATCATGGGCAGGGACACTATTGCTGACATAATAACCTCTATACGAAATGTCGACATGGATAGAAAAGTAACGGTTCGAATAGCATCTACTAATATCACCGAAAACATTGTTAAAATACTTTTACGGGAAGGTTTTATCGAAAACGTGAGGAAACATCAGGAAAGCAACAAATATTTTTTGGTTTTAACCCTGCGACATAGAAGGAATAGGAAAGGAACATATAGAACTATTTTAAATTTAAAACGGATCAGTCGACCTGGTCTACGAATCTATTCTAACTATCAACGAATTCCTAGAATTTTAGGTGGTATGGGGATTGTAATTCTTTCTACTTCTAGAGGTATAATGACAGACCGAGAGGCTCGCCTAGAAAGAATTGGTGGAGAAATTTTGTGTTATATATGGTAATCCTTCTGATAT